TTCAAGTCAATGATGCATTACATTAATTATATTCATAAAATTTTTTCTAAAATAATAAAAATCTCAAAATATTTAATTCTATTTTTTTCTTATTTCTTATTAATTTAATTTATTAATTTAATAAAAAAATAAAGTAAAAAAAAGCGGGTAGCGGGAATCGAACCCGCATCGTTAGCTTGGAAGGCTAGGGGTTATAGTCGACGTTGATTCATCATTTTTAACGTCTCTAATTCAAAACTGAACGTGAAACTTTGGTTTCATTCGGCTCCTTTATGGAAGATGTATAAATTCCTATATTAAGACATGAACGAAAAAAAAATTCCACCCATAACATCTATGTCAGCTTTTCTGTCTGAATGTATTCAGAACAACCCGCTTTCTAGACGATCCCTATAGAAAAGAGGGGGATTATATTATAACAACCTTTCTAGTTACTTCGTTCTCTATTTCTATGTGAGAGAATCCTTAGGAAAAGCATTTTGTTTCTACCGAGCTAAAACAATTTGTCGATGTCTCTAGTAAACCAAAGTCATTGTTTAATAGCCATTTTGCTTCAATTTCCGTAATACAAATTCCAAATTAAAGATTTAGTTACGATTAGAAAGCCACTTTCTATCTTTATCCATGGATCCTTTACTCATACTTATTGAATTAGAAGTATTGATCTAATTAAAAAAAAAAATTATGTTTCGTAATCTCATAATCCAATTTTTCAATTTTTAATTGATTCTTGGATACAAATCACGAGAATGTATATTCTTCCTCGAATTTTTCATTGAGAGGTAAAGGATTAAATCCTTTTAAGAAATAAAGTTTTTGGTCGGAATGAAATATTAATCAAACCGAAAGACCCCTTAACTATATAAAGGATTATAGAACGAATCACACTTTTACCACTAAACTATACCCGCTACAATCCGATTATTGTATATAAATGAACCTTTTGTCGAACAAGAAAATGGGTCGTAATAAAAAGTGAAAAGAGTAAAAAGAAAGGATAGGATCATAAAATAATCATGAAAATTAGAGCGTTTACGTGTTGTATCAGAGAACCCAATGAGATTCGGAAAAGAGAATTCATTAAATTTCAATAACTAAAACTAAATAACAAGTGTTTTTTTGCCGGAGGTTTTTGACCTAGACGTCTCGACAAAACTACTTAAGCCATAACATACATGAAAATGTATTGTGCAAGAATCCACAGTTCCCTTTTTGTTATTTATTGACTTTACTAATTTACTAAAATAAAAGGAATAAAGAAAATAAAGAATAAATATAAAAAATTAAGATAAGAAACGACACTTTGATTCGATAGAATTTGATTCTATATCATAGAAATCAAATGAGTTTTTATTTTTCCAATCGTAATAACAAGCAAGTATTTTAGTTTTCAAATAAAAAAAAAATTATTTATGATTCGTTGGAACAATAAATGGCGGGCCCGGCCTGGTCAGTACTTAGCCGGGCCGTGGAACTAAAAAGCACTCTCGGATGAAAAAAAATATTATGAAGGGCTCTTTCAATCCTTATTTTTTATAATGTAACATAGTATTATCCTTTTTCAATTGGGAGGAGAGATGGCTGAGTGGACTAAAGCGTCGGATTGCTAATCCGTTGTACGAGTTTTTCGTACCGAGGGTTCGAATCCCTCTCTTTCCGTTTTTGTTGATGACTTGGTATTTTCTTTCGAATTTTTCGCGAGCTCTTTTTATTTTTAATAGTTAAAAATGTGTAATAGATAAAATCCTACTAAGAACATTTAAAAATCAAGCAAGGAAAACCTTATCTTTTATTCTTCACGTCCAGGATTACGTCCTGGATCATTAGACAGGAATCCGAAAATAAAGAGAGAAACAAAGAATATCACTACCGTGTAAACAAATAGTTTGAGAGTAAGCATTACATAATCTCCAAGATTTTTTTTAGTAAAAAAGAGAATAGATTCTCCGTTTTTATACCGCATACCCTACTATTTTGATTTTTTATTTTGACACCAAGAAATAAAGTGGGGTGATCCAGATTTTTCGCGGTTGTACAAGAATTTCAATATTTGAATTGAGGGTGTAAGACTTATCTGATCTTATCAATTCTTTTCTTTGAATTTTTTTTTTTTCAATAAATCATGAATTTGTCTAGACATTATTAAATTAAAGATATCATCGAAAACTTACAGCAGCTTGCCAAACAAAGGCTAAGAGAAAAAAAAACAGGGGTATTACTGGCATAACATCTACGATTGGATTTAAAAAAGCGTAGGCCTCGGGCAATTTGGCGACGAAAAAACTACTTGAATAAAGAGCAGAATTAAGACAGATACAGATCAAACTAAATATATTAAGCATAACAAACATTTTGTTCTTGAGGATAATTGTATTTTATTTATTTTGATTGAGTTATTAATAAATTGAGTTTTTTATTATTTTATTATTATAAATATGTTATTATTCATAGAAAAGAAAAATGAATAAAAAGAAAATAAGATAGACCAAAAAACTTTCTTTGATTTGAACTCACCCAATCAAAAATCTTTCAATTCTCAAATCAAAAGAGAATAGAATAAACCATACTTTCATACAATATCTTAATTGAATTATATGTAATGATCAATAAATTCTGTTTAATTCTACGTCTACATGTATAAAAATTCTAGTAATCTATTTTATAGATAATAGATATTTAGACTTGAGTTGACGAACAACCAGTACCAATATTAGTGTTTATTAGTGTCGACTAGAAATGGGGCGTGGCCAAGTGGTAAGGCAACGGGTTTTGGTCCCGCTATTCGGAGGTTCGAATCCTTCCGTCCCAGAACATACCTGACCCACGATCATTTTATTAATGTATAATAAAAAATAAAATATATATCTATATCATAATCTATATCATAATAAAATATATCAAAATAAAGATTGTCTTTTCGACCAGTCTTCCGTTTAGGAGTATAATATTGTTATAGAATGCGATTCTTATTTCTTTTTTTTTTTTTTATTAATCATATCTTTTTCACAAATTTAATCGAGTTCAAATAACACGCATATGAAACGAAATTTGGATTTGTTAAATATTACAGATTTTACAATATGAAATATGAAAAAATAACAACCTAAATCTTCAATCTTTCCTTACATCAGTCTTTTTTTTTTATTAATCATTGATGGTTTAATCCAATATGGATTTATCTTTCTCTTAATGATGATAAAAAGCGAATGGTACTTACTGTAAAACCTTATGCAAATAATGATTATAGGGTAGGAAACTATTCAATCAATTAAATCTTTTTAATGATTTCTTATGAGTTCTTGGTATTCTAAGAAGTGTGAAATTGTTGAATTTATCCTATCACGTTACTTGAAGATAGAGATTCAAAATAACTTGTTTATTCGTGTTTATTTATTCATGTTATGTTAGTTATAATTAAAAAAATAATTATAAACAATGGGGTTAAATTGATTGAATTCTTGTTGAGACTTCGTCATACATTATCCATTCTTCATATAGAAGAAAAAAGTATAGATTATTATGTACCGACCGAACCGATGATTATTCACGATTCCATAATTGAATCAATTACATACTGGTTCCAAACTGAAGGAATGTTATGGTAAAACTTCGTTTAAAACGATGTGGCAGAAAGCAACGTGCGACTTGAAGGACATGATCAGCTGTGGATTCTTACATCCACCACTTTTTTATATTATATAGGAACGAAAGTGCTCTTGGCTCGACATCATTTGTTCTGTTCCACTGGAACCCTCATTTTTGAGAGTGTTGCCATGTAAATAGTACACGATGGAGCTCGAGTAGAACGTATTGATTAATTTCTCAAGGGCAAGAATCTAAGGTTAGTATCGATCAATAAATTGGAACAACTTCGTAAGTCTATTTTAGATATATAAATCTAAAGGATCCAATTCGATAAAATTGAAAAGTTAATTTTGTTGGAATTGGTAAAACTCTTTTGATCAAATCAAAAGTAAAGTGTATTACGTAGGAATCAACCATTCATACGATTCTTTGATAGAAAGAAATCACAAAAAATGGTATGTTGCTGCCGTTTTGAAACGATTTAAAGATCACCGAAGTAATGTCTAAACCCAATGATTCAAGGCAAAGATAAAGATCCTGGAACAAGGAAATACCGTTTTCAATTGTCTCAACAACCAGATCATATTTAAGAATCAAAATAGATTCTAAAGGAGACAGACAAAAAGGGTTAGAGACCACTCAATAAATTTAATACCTAAAAGGTTTCTTTTGAGTTATTTGAGAGTTATTCAACTTGAGTTATGAGGATACAAATAATTTTTTTTTTTGGGGGGGGGGGGAGACTAAGAAAAAGTATTTAAACTAAAATCAATAATATAATGAATTTGATGATTTTATGGATCTATTTGATATTATGATTCTATACATAGACATAATTTAGAATTTTCTCGAGCCGTACGAGGAGAAAACTTCTTATACGTTTCTAGGGGGGGGAGTATTGTTCATCTATCCCAATGAGCCATTTATCGAATCGTTGCAATTGATGTTCGATCCCGACGAGAGGGAAGAGATCTTCGTAAAGTGGGTTTTTATGACCCGATAAAGAATCAAATCTATTTAAATGTTCCGGCTATTCTATATTTCCTTGAAAAAGGTGCTCAACCTACAGGAACTGTTCATGATATTTCAAAAAGGGCGGGGGTTTTTACGGAACTTCGCCCTAATCAACAAATATAATTCAATTAATGAAATAAAAAAAATGTGGATGATTTGTATATAGCCTTGTATAACCTTTTTGTTTCTTTGCTATTTCCTCTTTTGTTCTATTTATATCATACTAAATTATATCTATATCATACTAAATTTATTATTGTTACTATAAAAGAGTGTCTTTTATAACGACAAAAATCTATTTCTATTTTATTGATATAAATTTTATTGATATATATAAAATAGATAGAAAAAGATTAAGTGAATAAATAAATGAAGTAATCGGGTCTATAAATATAAAATTTTGAGATTACTGTCAATGAGTTAAGGAACAAATAAAAAAACACAAAGGATTTCACTTGCTTATTTTAGTGATTAGTGAATAAACCTCATTTTTTACTTAATTTATTTTTCCACCAATATTGTATCAATGTTGTGTTGTATAGAAATATTCTATATAGTGCCAATCCAACACAAGTCCTTAGTTTTTTGTTTTCTTATTTTTTCTTATAATTCTAATTGTCTAATTGATTGAAATTGGAATTGTTAGTTATATTTATAAATTGTTTTTTCTTTTGTATTCTTTTCTCAACATTCATATTGACAACAGTGTATCAAATAAATATAATCCGATCGTGGATAAAAGGATCCATTTATATCTCCGTCCCATAGCTTTTATTTCATTCAAATAATGGGTTCTTGTATTTTCTGTGATACAAGAAGTCTTTTTTTGATTAAGATTAAACTCAATAAAAATCTATATATACTATAGAATTAATGGATGACATAAGAGACAAGGAGCTATTTATAAATATTTTACTTTATCCCTATTTTTATCTGAGAATTTTTTCATCAGATCTGTTCATTTTTATTATGTTCAGAATCTAATCAATTAGAATTTTAAAAATTTTTGCTATTTTAATGTTTTGATTGGTTTGGATTGCGTTGTGCAATTCAATCTTTTTTTTATTGAGATTCCGATTGTATCTACACATTCGAATTATTTTATTTGGGTTGCTAACTCAACGGTAGAGTACTCGGCTTTTAAGTGCGGCTAGCATCTTTTACACATTTGTATGAAGCAAAAGATTCGTCCATACCATCGGTAGAGTTTGTAAGACCACGACTGATCCTGAAAGGAATGAATGGAAAAAGCAGCATGTCGTATCAATGGATAATTCTAAGAATATTTCATTCTTACCGAATAGGTCCAAAACCTTATTTAAATTTTTTGAATTCTTGTCGTGTAATAAAAAAAATGAATTTGGTCGAGTGAATAAATGGGTAGAGCCCTACTACGGTTCCAATTATAGGGAAACAAAAAGTAATGAGCTTCTGTTCTTAATTTTTGAATGATTACCCGATCTAATTAGACGTTAAAAATATATTAGTGCTTAATACGGGAAAAACTTTTCCCATGAGTGGATTATAAATTTCTTATGAGTCCTAATTATTAGCTATTACCCATTATGGGGTAGAGATAAATGTGTAGAAGAAGGCAGTATATTGATAAAGATTTTTCAAAATCAAAAGAGCGATTGGATTGAAAAAATAAAGGACTTCTAACCATCTTGTTACCCTAGAATGAACATAAATCAATTAGATGGAAAAAGAGAGGCTAGAGAGTCTGTTGATGAGTCTTACTTGTTCCGAGGTATTTTCTTACTATAATACCTTGTTTTGACTGTATCGTACTATGTATCATTTGATAACCCAATAAATCACCTATTTCTTTTCTTGTTCAAATAAAAAATGGAAGAATTTCAAGGATATTTAGAACTAGATAGATATCAGCAACATGACTTCCTATACCCACTTATCTTTCGGGAGTATATTTATGCACTTGCTCATGATCATGGTTTAAATAGATCGATTTTGTTGGATAATGTAGGTTATGACACTAAATATAGTTTACTAATTATAAAACGTTTAATTAGTCGAATGTATCAACAGAATCATTTGATAATTTCCGCTAATGATTCTAACCAAAATAAATTTTTTGGGTACAACAAAAATTTGTATTCTCAAATGATGTCGGAGGGATTTGCAGTCATTGTGGAAATTCCGTTTTCCCGACGATTAGTATCTTCCTTAGAGGCGACAGAAATCGTAAAATCTTATAATTTACGATCAATTCATTCAATATTTCCTTTTTTAGAGGACAAATTCCCACATTTAAATTATGTATCAGATGTACTAATACCCTACCCCATTCATCTGGAAATCTTGGTTCAAACCCTTCGCTATTGGGTGAAAGATCCCTCTTCTTTACATTTATTACGACTCTTTCTTCACGAGTATTCTAATTGGAATAGTCTTATTACTCCAAAAAAAATTATTTTTTCAAAAAGTAATCCACGATTATTCTTGCTCCTATATAATTCTCATGTATGTGAATACGAATCCATTTTACTTTTTCTTCGTAATCAATCTTCTCATTTACGATTAACCTCTTCTGGTATCTTTTTTGAGCGAATACATTTCTATGAAAAAAAAAAAGATCCTGTAGAAGAAGTCTTCGTTAATGATTTTCCGGCCGCCATCTTATGGTTCTTCAAGGATCCTTTTATGCATTATGTTAGATATCAAGGAAAATCTATTCTGTCTTCGAAGGATACCCCTCTTCTGATGAATAAGTGGAAATATTATCTTGTCAATTTATGGCAGTGTCATTCTTATGTGTGGTCTCAACCAGGAAGGATTTATATAAACCAATTATCCAAGCATTCCCTTGATTTTTTGGGTTATTTTTCAAGTATGCGACCAAACCTTTCGGTGGTACGGGGTCAAATGCTAGAAAATTCA